TATTTATATTTCATTTTGAATTTAGTCTTTAGTCATTCGAAGGTCTCTTTTATTAGTTTGAATAGCAGAAAAAAATAGAATTCTCTACTGTATCCCCATATCGTTTATACCGACGAAATACCAAACGAAATAGAACGATCTTAGAAGGGATATAATGAAATTCTTTGATTGGTTGTTCCTAGAAAAATGATCCGTTTTCTATGGGATAGAGACAACAAACAATTAATTATAACAAATAAAAAATCAAAATCGAAATAATAAAAATTCTAAATCGAATAATAATATTCCAAAAACGAAATAGAATAGTACAATAAAAAATCGAATAAAATAAACAGAATGTTCTTATTCGAAACGCCCTGTGATCTTCAACCAATTCTGCGCTTCAATATAATTACCAGGCATAAGGGCTATAGCTTGTTTCCAATACTTAGCGGCTTGATCGAACCAAGCCTCCGCAATTTCAGAATCTCCCTGTCGAATGGCCTGTTCTCCGCGGTCGGAATAGGTGAGTAAACTCCTTCCCTTAGAACCGTACTTGAGAGTTTCCTGCCTCATACGGCTCACCAGTCAATTCTTTTGGTGTCCCTTTTTTTTAATGGATCATAGACCATATCTAATTGAATGAGATTTCTTATAGAATAGATTCGATCTATTCCATTTTTTTGCGAGTTAACCAAAAGAAAAGGGGTGTTAAATTCCATGAGTTTCAAACTTGAATTTTTATTAATACAAAATGGAATCCGTTTTCTAGTTTTATCTTTTCTCCTACCTTCCGAAGAATAAAGTATCAGCATTTCCACTCTCATTCGAATTCGAATTTTCGGAAAAGTAACTATCTCGGTTTCATATATTATATACTTTCCATATATGATATAGAAATCTATAGAATCTTTGAAAAAGACTTTTTTTTCTTCATAAGAAAGAAAAGACTTACTATCTTTGGGATCTGATACTACGCCGCTGCTCCAAATTTTAGGGGATCAACTCTATTACATAAGTGGATTCCTAACTTTGTATATCATAATACTTTTATATCATAATATTAAGTAAGCAGTTCTTATTGTATTGGCTCAAAACCTCTCTAATTGATCTTTACGGCGCTTCCTCTATCAATTAGATCCTTTATCCATAGAATAAAGTATCTAGGTATATCTATTTCTTCATATTTCGACTTCTATGAAGTTTCTTTCTTTACTACAGCTGATAAAAATCGTTGTTTTGGACAATATATATGTAGAAAGCCTTTTTATAGTTATATTAGCGGATTTGCTCTTTCTTTTTTTTTCTTTCTATAGTGGAAATAGTCGCACGTAATGACAGATCACGGCCATATTATTAAAAGCTTGTGGTAAGAACGGGTTTCGTTCTAGTGCCCGAAAATAATATTCCAAAGCTTTCGTATGTTCTCCATTACTTGTGTGGATAAGGCCTATGTTATAAAGTATATAACTTCGATCATAGGGATCAATTTCTAGTCGCATAGCTTCATAATAATTCTCTAAAGCTTCCGCATAATTTCCTTCGGATTGAGCCGACATCCGTTACGGTCGTCATTCAGTTCGAAGAATCTCCGCTCCAGAACCGTACGTGAGATTTTCATCTCATACGGCTCCTCCTTTATGTGCATAATGATAAAAATACATAGAATCAAAAAAGATTGCAATATTCTCATTATCAACTGAGCAGGGCTAGTGTTTTTACACGAAATCTCTAGCCAACCTTCCTGTAAAAGTGTAAAAGGTCTTTTCTTAACATCAAGTATATTGGTACTGGATAAAAAAATGGTAACTGCAACAATTTCTTTGTCCTCAACGTCGCTTAATTTCCAGGAATTAGGCACTTCAACAGTCTTCGATGATTATACGGATATCCAAAATACGAACGAGATGGATGTTTGTTTGTCCCAACCATTCTTGTTAGTCCCGATCCCGATAAGGAAGGGGATAATTTTTAACAAAGTTTTCGTGTTGTTGATTCGTAGGCGTAGTGCTTCTTCCATCATGCCGCCTATTGGTACTATTGGAGTAGGGTTGACCTAAGCCATAGGTATAGGTAGAACCTTTTGCTTAATACTATAAATCGAAAATTGAAGCATATGAGGCTGCATTAATCGGGGATACACGACAGAAGGAATTAATTGTTTTAAACTTCACCTTCAGCAAGCGTAGATTTTTTTCAATTTTTTTCTATCCGAAGAATGTGCCTTTCTCCTAAGACTGAGAGCGATAAAAAAAAAAAAAAGATAATCAAATCGCACCATCTCTGTAATAGGTGAATGCCTCTTTTTCTCCCGAAGTTGTCGGAATTATTTGTAATAAGATATTGGCTACAATTGAAAAGGTCTTATCAATAAAATTTCCATTTATCCGAGATCTAGGCATAGGTGTATAAATTAATTCTCTAATTTAATTATCTCTCGTGAGAAAATAATCCCACAAACAAAGGAAAATTGTACAGTAAAGTACGAAATAACGTAAAAATAGACGCATTAAAATTCTCTTTATCCTCCAACCTCGAAGGAAGTTTTTTGTGATAAAAAGTTTTTCTATTTATTTTTCTATTTAGAAGTGATTGTATGTGCCTATCAAAAAAAAAATCGAATATGAATAACTCATAACTCGGTTTCTGGGCCATAATCATTATGTAGGAGAGATGGCCGAGTGGTTCAAGGCGTAGCATTGGAACTGCTATGTAGGCTTTTGTTTACCGAGGGTTCGAATCCCTCTCTTTCCGCAGCATCTTTCTTTACCTAATTCACCACTGTTACTGACTACAATGTATCAAATAACACAAATAACAACGGATACCATTATTCCAACTTTCTTTGATATGAATTCTCCACTCTATTCTTAATTTTTGTTATACAGAAAATACTAGAAATAGTTGGCAAGTAATAATAATTTTCCGAAACTTTGTTATTTTAGTTATTAAGTCTGACGAGAATAATATTCTATAACCAGCAATTCATTTATTTTCAAACCAATCCATTTACTATCTATTATTTGATTGACTAATCCTTTATATTGGAATGGGTAAAGAGTCAAATGTTTTGGCAATTCCTCACGGGGGGTTGAATCAAGAAAATTTTGAAGCAGAGTTTTAGACTTTTGTTCATCCCTCGCTTTAATAATATCTTGGGGTTTGCAGCGATAACTTGGTATATCTACTCTACGACCATTAACTAAAACATGTCTATGGTTAACGAATTGGCGGGCTTGAGGAATAGTCGAAGCCATACCCAATCGAAAAAGTATGTTATCCAACCGCATTTCAAGTAATTGTAGTAAAACCCGACCGGTTGACCCTTTCGCTTTTCTGGCGATACGAACGTATTTAAGCATTTGTCGTTCTGTAAGACCATAATAAAAACGCAATTTTTGTTTTTCTTCTAAACGAATACGATATTGAGATTTTTTACCGGAGCGCGATTCGTTTCTAAGATCACTTCCGGCTCTAGGCCTTTTAGTAGTTAGTCCAGGTAAAGATCCCAGACGACGTATTTTTTTGAAACGAGGCCCTCTGTAACGTGACATAAAGACTCCTTGTTTAATTTCATAAACCTAAATTAAAACTAAACTCTAAACTAAAGTATTGTACTACAAAGAAAGAATAATTAGATGAATTATATCAATATCCGAACTTTTATTGTATATATATACTAATATACTATAGAAATATATATTTTAAATATATTTAAATATTAAATATATTTAAATAGAAATAAAAAAAAGTTCTTTTCTGGATTTGGTTTATAGAGATCGGAACTACTCCAATTTGGATTCAAAATTGGAAGTTCCTACGACATAATAGATCGGTGACTCTTGGAAAAAGAAAAGGAAAAAAGCCTTTTCTTTTCGATATTCTTTGATTTCAAAAAGACATTCTAAATTATGTAAAAAATCCAAATAGGGGAAAAGAAAAGCCGGCTATCGGAATCGAACCGATGACCATCGCATTACAAATGCGATGCTCTAACCTCTGAGCTAAGCGGGCTCACATAACATAAATTGTGCATGCATAGGAATTCAATAAAATACTTATATTGATTAATAAAATACTTATATTGATATTGAATAATAAAGTATAAAAAATTATCAAATTTTAATATTCAAATAAGAAATAATAAAGATAAAATAATAAAGAATATAAAAAAAGAATATAAATATTATATTATTATTATATTATACTATTCGAATTCTATTTCTATTTATAATTCTATTTATTATAATTAATAATTAATAAAATAGATAATAAAATAAAAATATATTAATATTAAAAAAAATAAGAAATTTCCATTTTCGTTATGTTCAATCGTTCGCCCTAAGGAAAAAAGATCAGAATTCAAATAAAAATGAAAGAAAGAGAAAGGTCCAATCGAGATCATAATGAAACATTCCCTTCAGTCGGAAAAGTGAAAACTAAGACGAAAAAACAAAAAGAATCGACCGTTCGAGTATTTCAAATTGTATGAGAAAAATGATAGAAGGATGGTCCATAATATATTATATATGTGGTATACCATCTATATTGAATTGCGAATATAGAAATGGTAGAATCATTTCGGATTGGAACAAATGTGGGTATCCGATACAGATGAAAGAAACTATAAAACAAATCAATTAAAATTAAATAGAAGGAAACATTTTTCGTTATAGTAATTGGTATCTAATGAATTCAATAGTTCCGGCAAAATTTTCATAATTGAAATGAAAAAAAAAACATGAGATTCGAATCTCAAAAAAGGGGGTATGGCGAAATTGGTAGACGCTACGGACTTAATTGGATTGAGCCTTGGTATGGAAAAACCTACCAAGTGAGAACTTTCAAATTCAGAGAAACCCTGGAATTAACAATGGGCAATCCTGAGCCAAATCCTGTTTTCCGAAAACAAAGAACAAAGAAGAGTTCAGAAAGCGAGAATAAAAAATCAAAGGATAGGTGCAGAGACTCAATGGAAGCTGTTCTAACAAATGGAGTTAACGGCATTTCGTTTCGTTAGT